ATCAAATAAAGAAATAAAATAAAAATCAAATGAAAATATTCAATAATTTTCAATTTTTTGAAAAAGTCAAGGTTTTCTTTTTTTTTTAGCGTACATCTATAATGACTGATGAATCAATAACTTTCAATTGAAACTAAACGAATTCTTTAAATTAGTTTTTATTACCGTCATATCTGGATTGAGACTTAGGTAAATGTTTTATTCATATATGTATTAAAAGAACATATCTAATTTAGCTCTTTCATGCCTATTCTAACTAGTTATTTTGGTTTTTTACTGGCTGCTTCAACTATAACCCCAGCTATATTTATTGGTTTGAACAAGATACGACTTATTTGAAATGAATGAAATTCAATAAACAATTTACAAAAATCAAAATCAAAGCCTCCCAGAATATTTTATTTCAGTTATTCTATGGTTCTCAATTGCAAATTCCCGGTCATTGAGATTCACGGATAATTCAGATTAATATTTAGGGATAGATCTTACCTATCTTTTTATTCCCTAAAACAAATCGAAATGATTGAAGTTTTTCTATTTGGAATCGTCTTAGGTCTAATTCCTATTACTTTAACAGGATTATTTGTAACTGCATATTTACAATACAGGCGCGGTGATCAGTTGGACCTTTGATTGAGTAACATTTCTTTTTTTGATTGACCTCCTACAAGGAGGAGGTCAAATTTAAGTTGCAATTAGACTTTGTTTTGTTAAGTTATTTCATTGTAATTCGACATAACATAAACGGAATCACGCTCTGTAGGATTTGAACCTACGACATCGGGTTTTGGAGACCCGCGTTCTACCGAACTGAACTAAGAGCGCTTTCTTATATCCTATAACAGTAGATACGATTGTAAAGTGTAAAGAAAAGGATTTTTTTACCCCTGAGGGGTCTTGCGTACATGTACATATAGTATGTACAAATGGAAGATTATGTCCAAAATTTCCCGATCTTACTCAATGAATCCCTCGTAACTGTCCATAGGAGAAAGAATAGGTAGGGATGACAGGATTTGAACCTGTGACATTTTGTACCCAAAACAAACGCGCTACCAAGCTGCGCTACATCCCTTTTAAAAATTGTTGTATAGTGTCATTGTATAAAATACATGTCTTGTTTTCCACATCCTTCTTTTTTGCTCTACCTATCTATATAGGTAGAAAATGTTCTTGTCATTTTTTTAGGGAGCTGAAAAATTGAATCTGCTGGGTCATTCTACATATGCATTTTAGTTAGTAATTCCTAATTCTAATTTTATTTCAAGCAAAAACAAATGATCTTGAAATAAAATATCGGGTTATCTATGATCTATGTATTAGAATATCGAACTAGGACTATATATGTATTACAATATACAATACAAATAAAGAATTAAAATAAATAAGAAAAAAATAGAAAATAAAAGAAGAAGGAGGATTTTCAATGCGAGATATAAAAACATATCTCTCAACGGCACCTGTGCTAACCACTCTATGGTTTGGGTCTTTAGCAGGTCTATTGATAGAAATTAATCGTTTATTTCCGGATGCCTTGTCATTCCCCTTTTTTTCATCCTGATTGAATTCTTGTATTGATCTGTGAAGAAATGAAGAAGATTTGAGATACAATTCTACGTAACATGGCTCCAATTTCGCTTCCTTTTGCTTTCCTATCCTAAAAAAAAAGAAAGAGAAAGAGTGTATCGAACCTCAGTCAAAATACAGTGAATCTACGATAGGATTTTTTGGAAAAGAAATGGAAATGTGGATCCAGTCTAGGGGCGACTAAATTTTAACATAGAAAGAATAAAATACTGAGATTAGGATAGGAATAATTCATAGTTAGAAAAAATTGTATTAATTAATTATTACGATATTCTTAATATTCTTCTATTAATGAATATGACTCTTTTTCTTTATAGTTCTAATTATTCATAGTAATTCTATTTTAAATTATAGTACTCCGAAGTTATTCGAATTCTAATAATTTTAATAATTTGAAAAAGAAAATATTTACAAATTTCATTTCTAGTTAGTAACTTTTATTAATATAGTCTAGATATAGAATCTAGATTTTTTTTTATTTGGTTCGGATCAAAAAGAAAATGAAGAGAGTTCTAAAGTGAAGTCGATCCAAAATGAAAAGGAGGTTCATGGCCAAGGGTAAAGATATCAGAATTATAGTGATTTTGGAATGTACCTGTTGTGTTCGAAAGGGTGTCAATAAAGAATCGCCGGGCATTTCTAGATATATTACTCAAAAGAATCGACACAATACACCCAATCGACTAGAATTTAGAAAATTTTGTCGCTATTGTCAAAAGTATACGATTCATGGGGAAATAAAGAAATAGGTGGAACGGAATGTGTGTGTGATTTTTCCAAGTAGCGGGAAGAGTAAGAACTTTACATCTTAACATAACTTTACATCTTAACATATATAATACAAACCAAATCCTATTTTGGTCGAATCTTAAATAAATAAGAAAAAAAAGAGAATTCTATTTTATAGATTCTTTTATATAGAAATAGAAGGAATAAACAAACAAGGAATAAGCAAACCATGGATAAATCCAAACAACCTTTTCGTAAATCCAAGCGATCTTTTCGTAGGCGTTTACCCCCAATTGGATCGGGGGATCGAATCGATTATAGAAACATGAGTTTAATTAGTCGATTTCTTAGTGAACAAGGAAAAATCTTATCTAGACGGACGAATAGGTTGACCTTGAAACAACAACGATTAATTACTATTGCTATAAAACAAGCTCGTATTTTATCTTTGTTACCTTTTCGTAATAATGAGAAACAATTGGAGAGAGTGGAATCGATCCCTAGAACTACTGGTCCTAGAACCAAAAATTCCTAGAACCAAAAATAAATAAATATACTCCTCAAAACTCCAATTGAGGACTCAAGCTTATATTAATTTTTGCTCGAAAAAACTAGAATCCAGATTTGATTCTTGTATTATAAAAAAGGAAAAATGGGGAAGAAATCTTTTTTTCTTGAAAAATGTTCGTTTATTCTTACTACTCAAATCTTAATTTCTTTTTATTCTATCTTCCCGGAGTCCTTTCTCCGGGAAATCCTTTTTCAATCATTCTTGTTTCATGTATAATAGATTCTATTAAGATTCTTTTATTCCTTTATTTGATTTGTATTTTTTTTTATTTTTGATTGATGATTTTATTTGAAATAATATCAAAACAATTCTTATTTGATAGGGCTATTTGCGCAAGTATTTTACGATTCAGAAGCAATTGTCTCTTGTACAGATTGTTGATGAATAGGCTATAACTATAGAATAGCCTATCCTCACGAGTTACCGCATTTATCCGAGTGATCCACAAACGACGAAAATCTCTCTTTTTCCTGCTCCTATCTCGATGAGAGGAAACCAAAGCTCTCATTCTTTGTTGAATAGTCGTTCGAGTAAGTCTTGAATGAGCCCCTATAAAGGTTGATGCAAATAAACGAATCTTTTTTCGACGTCTCCGAGCTGTATATCCTCGTTTAACTCTGGTCATTGAATCAAATGAAACTTTCTTGAATAACTAATTGATTTCTCTTCTTTCAGTCATCCTTTTCTTCCGGTCAATTAATAACAAAGCGGATTCTTCCAATATATAAAATATAAATTCCAATGGCTTTTGCGACTATGACCTTCCCGACCACGATTTTTTCTTTCTTCAAGGTATCTCGCCTGTAAATAAGAAATTCGACTGCTACTAAATAAAAAAGAATAGTGGGTTTCCTCGTTTCTATGGCAACTTCTGAAACGGTGAGGTCCTCTCTATACACCGGAGCCTCTTCTTTCATTTCATCAAATTTTATTGTGAACTTGTATAGTTCACACTCTTTGGCTCTACCCATCCATTTTTCAATTAGAATTCTTTTTTCAATTCTAATTAGAAAGTAATAGTCCTTTTCACAAAAAAAGCTATCCATACAGTGACGGCATTTAATTCTGAAAGTTGGCTAGGTAGCTGACCTTGTTAGTCCGTTTTTTCAAGAAAAGGAATAGGAGCATAACCTTTTTCCTCCGCTTAATGAATAACTATTTGTTACCAATGGAGAATTCCTTCTCATCTCAAACGGAGTGATTGGATTTGCACCAATAGAAACCATAAATTCATAACATAATTAGGTAGATGATAGATCTTCATTTTTAGATACTAGTAAATTAAATGGCCGTCTTCTACTCTATCTATCCTAATTCATTGATAGTGGTCGTTGATACTTTTGCATTTCTTCAAACTCATCATGATCTGAACTGAACGAGTCGCACATACACCCTAGTACATGTTCCTCGACGCTGAGGACATCCTCGAAGAGCGGGAGATTTCGTGACATTTCTTATTGGCTGTCTTGCGTTTCTAATAAGTTGTTTAATGGTTGGCATGGCGTGTCTATAGAATCTCATTCTAGATAGAATAGAGCGGGTTGGCTTAGATCGATCTTAACCTGATGGTTGATGATTATGAATGATTTCTATTCACACGGAAATTTCAAATTTTGAAACGGAATTCTTATATTTATATGGAATCCCTAGTATTTTCATTTTCGATCGCTACAAGATCAACGATGCCATAAGCTTGGGCTTCTGTTGCTGACATAAAAACATCCCTTTCCATATCTTCGGATATAACCCATAAAGGGTTGCCCGTTCTTTGTACATAAACTTTTGTGAGAGTTTCGCGAAGCTTCAATAGTTCTTCTGCTTCCAGAATAAAATCCCCTGCTTGTGCCTCGTAAAAAGAACTAGCAGGTTGGTGAATCATAACCCTGATGATATTGATATAACATCATGAATGGTTCTTCTATCTATATATCGCACGATTGGGTTAAAGTAAGGGATAATCAAAATAACAATAAAAAATAGAATTAAACAACCGTACGGGCATCTTTTGTACATTGCATACGGCTCTGCAATGGAATTTATTTTTTCGATAGAAGAAATTCTATCGAAAAGAAGAAAAAGAACCCATCCGATCCAAATCGTTAAATGATCCATTTACCACCCTTCCTTTCGTAGTAGTAAAAAAGATACTATGATGGTTCTGTTGCTTTATATGTTTATCTATTTATCTCGTCTGTGGTTTAGCAATCCCAAAGTTTCTTTTTGATATGATCCAAGAAGGAGAAATTTATTTTTTCCATTTTTTTGACTCTTTCTTATCATAACATAAAAATAAGAAAGATACTTCTGGTGTGGAAGAATAATGGTTTGTGACGCTGAAATTGACTCTTGCTTGACACATAAAATCAACTTGGGAATAACCCTTCTTTCATACTACTATCTCGATACAAAATCTCATGTTAGAAAAAAACACTAATGGTTTGTTCATATCGAACTCGAAGTGCCATGCTATTATTACTTATTCTTTATTTGATTCATATTCGATACAGCGAAGGCATAGTATTTTTTTCTCAAATAAAAAAAACTCATTGGCGCCAAGCGTGAGGGAATGCTAGACGTTTGGTAATTTCTCCTCCAACCAGAATGAAAGATCCCATTGAAGCGGCTAATCCCATACATACTGTATGTACATCCGGTGACACAAATTGCATAGTATCATAAATGGCTATTCCTGGTATTACCCATCCGCCTGGAGAATTTATAAACAAATAAAGATCCCTAGTATCATCCTCTATGCTGAGGTATACCATGAGACCAACAAGTTGATTCGAGATCTCGCTATCAACCTCTTGTCCTAAAAAAAGTAATCTTTCTCGATGAAGTCGGTTGATTAGGGAAAAATTGTATCCCTGAGGAACCGTACGTGCACCTTTGGATGCATACGGTTCGAAAGAATTGCGAAAAAAAAATCAATGTATTGATTCCAGTCCTATTTCTTTTTTTTTTTAACATGAGTTTTGCCCTCCTTCCCTATATTCTATAATGTAGAATAGAAAAAAGAATTTTATGAACTTATTGAACTAACTTCTCATTGATGTATTGTTTCATCGAAATTCAAATTACGATGTAATTTTCTTGTTCCTGAATGGACCCTTTCAATTCTTTTAGGTTCTTGTTCTACTCCGGGGGAAGATTTGCCCGAATTCCATTTGCGCATATAGGTCAAATGATTCCAGTACCACTTCTTTTTTTTTTTCAATTGTTTCATAACTTTCCCCAAAATATTCGATGTATTAATAATACTACTCTATTGGTAGGCAGTTTTATATTATCCCTATAGTAAGTATATGAATAGTCTATGATACAAGTGGTAATCGTGCAATCATCATATATTCTACCATCATATATTCTACATAATAGATTCTATTAGAATATTCTATTATAGTCTATTATAGTAAGTTCTATTATATTCTATTTAATATATTCTATTTAATTATTAATGAATTTCATAATTTATTAATACTTTAATTAAATTTATATTTTATTTTTATATTCTTTATTTAATATTTAATATTTAATTATCTAATATTATTATATTTTTTATATTTTTTTTCTATTTCTATTTAATATTTCTTATTTATATTACTACATTTACACTCCCATTCTATTACTTTTACTCTTACCATTTCCAATTTGGTATTCTCTGAACGGAGCCTGGATACTTTATCAGTCCAAGTAAACCATCAATTATTTGAATTGATAATATTCATCCCCAATAGGAATTTTTGTGCTTCACGCTCCAAATTATTGATTGTTCAATCAATACAAGATTGAATATCTATTTATTGGATTGGGCGAAATAGAGAATACTCGATCGGGGGAGATAACGGGGAAATACCATATGATCCATATGTCTGACAAGTCGCACTATACGTCAACCCAAGCTGCATCTTCCTCTCCAGGATTCCGAAAAGGTACTTTTGGAACACCAATGGGCATTAAGATAAAAAAAATGAAGTACTATACTTTACTTTAATATGGAAACGTAACAATGGGTTTTATTGTCTTCATCATTTTTTCTCTTTCTTTTCTATTTCTATATTAGAATTTTCTATTCTATATATTATATATTATAGAAAATAGAACTTAATATTATTAGATATATAGATTATTATCTAGATAAAATTAGAGTATTTAGAGTATATATTTATAGATTCTAATTTAGAATATTATTAGTATATAGATATATACTTTATATATAGGAATATAGGACTGGAAGGTTCATAGAGGAAGACAGAATGAATAAAGAAAAATTGTAACGAACGGAATCGATCAGATCAGCCGATTGTTCGAATGATTTCGAATTATAAAAAGTATCTATGCATTCTTTTTCCCTCAAAATCCTCCCATTGCGTATTGGTACTTATCGAGTATAGAATAAGATCTGTTTCTCTTTGTTCTTCTAAATAGAAATAAAGAGAATTGTTCCCTTCTCTTTCTATTTCATTAAAAATAAAAGAAGGGAATACAAATAAATATAAATCTTTTCCTATACAAAATCTACCGAACAGGTGAAATACACGGTCTAGTCTTTTCCAATGCGATAAAGTTACATAATGTCTATTTCTTTTTCAGAAAGGGGTATTTACATGGGTTTGCCTTGGTATCGTGTTCATACTGTTGTATTGAATGATCCCGGTCGATTACTTTCTGTACATATAATGCATACAGCTCTAGTTTCTGGTTGGGCCGGCTCGATGACTCTATATGAATTAGCAGTTTTTGATCCCTCTGACCCTGTTCTTGATCCAATGTGGAGACAAGGTATGTTCGTTATACCCTTCATGACTCGTTTAGGAATAACCAATTCGTGGGGAGGTTGGAGTATCTCGGGAGGAACTATAACGAATCCGGGCATTTGGAGTTATGAAGGCGTGGCAGGGGCACATATTTTGTTTTCTGGCTTGTGCTTCTTGGCAGCTATCTGGCATTGGGTGTATTGGGACCTAGAAATATTCTGTGATGAACGTACGGGAAAACCTTCTTTAGATTTGCCCAAGATCTTTGGAATTCATTTATTTCTTTCAGGAGTCGCTTGCTTTGGCTTTGGTGCATTTCATGTAACAGGCTTATATGGTCCTGGAATATGGGTGTCTGATCCTTATGGACTAACCGGAAAAGTACAATCTGTAAATCCAGCGTGGGGTGCGGAAGGTTTTGATCCTTTTGTTCCGGGGGGAATAGCTTCTCATCATATTGCAGCGGGTACATTGGGTATATTAGCGGGTCTATTTCATCTTAGTGTCCGTCCGCCTCAACGTCTATACAAAGGATTACGCATGGGTAATATTGAAACTGTGCTTTCCAGTAGTATTGCTGCTGTTTTTTTTGCAGCTTTCATTGTTGCTGGAACTATGTGGTATGGTTCAGCAACTACCCCAATCGAATTATTTGGCCCCACTCGTTATCAGTGGGATCAGGGGTACTTCCAGCAAGAAATATATAGAAGAGTTGGGGCCGGACTAGCCGAAAATCTGAGCTTGTCGGAAGCTTGGTCTAAAATTCCCGAAAAATTAGCTTTTTACGATTACATTGGTAATAATCCGGCGAAAGGAGGATTATTCAGAGCAGGCTCAATGGATAACGGGGATGGAATAGCTGTTGGGTGGTTAGGGCACCCCATATTTAGAGATAAAGAAGGGCGCGAACTCTTTGTACGTCGTATGCCTACCTTTTTTGAAACATTTCCGGTAGTTTTGGTAGATGGAGACGGAATTGTGAGGGCCGATGTTCCTTTTAGAAGGGCAGAATCCAAGTATAGTGTTGAACAAGTAGGGGTAACTGTTGAATTCTATGGTGGCGAACTCAATGGAGTCATTTATAGTGATCCTGCTACTGTAAAAAAATATGCTAGACGTGCCCAATTAGGTGAAATTTTTGAATTAGACCGGGCTACTTTGAAATCCGATGGTGTTTTTCGTAGCAGTCCAAGGGGTTGGTTCACTTTTGGGCATGCTACGTTTGCTTTGCTCTTCTTTTTCGGACACATTTGGCACGGCGCCAGAACCTTGTTCAGAGATGTTTTTGCCGGTATTGATCCAGATTTGGATGCTCAAGTGGAATTTGGAGCATTCCAAAAACTTGGAGATCCAACTACAAGGAAACAAGTAGTCTGATACAAAATTCCTTTGCCATCTTTTGCCTCTATTTTTTTTTATTTTATTCTGGTATTTAGAGTATATAAATTTAGATTTCTATTATATTTTTCTATTATATTTATATATAATATATAATATTTAGCTATTTAGTATTTATAATTTGTTAATTTCTATAATTAAGCTAGAATTTCTCTTTTCTATATTAATTGAATCTATTATCTATTTCATTTCATATTCAATATTTCTTAATATAATAATCTAATTATTAATCTAATATACCAATACTAATATATAAATTAGATAAATATCTATTTATTTTCTATTTTATTTCTATATTTTTATTATTTTTATGTATAAATAGATATAAAATAGATATAATATATTTTATTAGACTATTAGACTATTAGAATAATATAATATTATATAAAAATAATATATAAATATTAGAATAATATATATATATATATAATTAGAAATAGAATAAGAATAATACAATATAAATATAGAAGAAATAGAATTAATAAGATATGACTATATATATAGTCATAATAGTAATAGTTAGTAATGTAATAGTTAGTAATAGTAAATTGTAAATCTCAATTTAGAATTTATTTAGTAAATGATCCAAAATGAATAGGTGTGGAAGCTATAATTGTAAACCACGATCAAATCTATGGAAGCATTGGTTTATACATTCCTCTTAGTTTCAACTTTAGGGATAATTTTTTTCGCTATCTTTTTTCGAGAACCACCTAAAGTTCCAACTAAAAAAATGAAATGATTTTTCATTATTTCCATTGAAGTAATGAGCCCCAATATGAATAGGGGGCTCATTACTTCAACTAGTCCCCATGTTCTTCGAAGGGATCTCTTAATTTTTGAGAGGGTTGCCCAAAAGCGGTATATAAGGCATACCCAGTAAAGCTTACAAGTAACCCGGATATGGAGATGGCGACTAGGGTTGCTGTTTCCATTTTTTCGATAATTTCAAGATCACAAAGGATCACGATAATGTCGTTTATTTACAACTACAACGGAATGGTATACAAAGTCAACAGATTTCAACCCATGATGAAAGAGGATTTATGGCTACAAAAACCGTTGAGAGTAGTTCTAGATCTGGGCCAAGACGAACTGGCGTAGGGAGTTTATTGAAACCATTGAATTCGGAATATGGAAAAGTAGCTCCAGGGTGGGGGACTACACCACTTATGGGAGTTGCAATGGCTCTATTTGCAATATTTCTATCTATTATTTTAGAAATTTATAATTCATCTGTTTTACTGGATGGAATTTCAATGAATTAGTTCATAAAAACTAGGAAGTCCTAGTTTTTCAATCAAAAAATAGTATTTTACTCATATTTACTTAATGCTTAAAATACTTAATACTTCAACTTAATATTACCTAAGACTTGGATTTCATTCTGGTAGTTCGATCGTGAAATTTATTTGTTTTGATATTTCATTTCCGGAATATGAGCGTGTGACTTGTTATAATTGATCCTATTGATAATACAGAGAATGGACCTGTCATCTCTATCAAGATGATTCTACCTCGTCAGATATTTATTATAGTCTCTGAAGCACGGACTATATAGAATAGATCAAGAAAAGAAATATTTGAACTATGATTCATACCTATTATTCAGACCTCGCAACCGGATTAAAAAAAAAATGGAAATAGGTCTTTTATAAATAAAACAATTTTTCTTTCATACTTCTTTTGACCAAAATAAACCTCTTTCTCTATATTTTGTTGAGTTATTACATTCATTGAAGAAGTGATGATCAAATGGTTTTTACTCAGAAAACCTTTGAGTTTAGTTTTGACTTTCTTAAATCATCGTGGTTCTAGTATGAATCTGAGGTTTCAATTGATTCATAGGGTCTCAACAAGAGAATTCCTATCAAACAAAAAAAAAGATAGGGAAGAGAAGATTCAAGAGGCCTGTCACGATTAACATAAAGAAAGATGGATGAGCCAACTTGAGATTTTATTTCTTAGCATTATCATCACAAAGAAAAGATTCCGGATTTTTCTTACTTGGTATCTTTGGGTCAAATCGAGTCAAGCGGCTAAGCCACAAGAAGTTTGAAACTCTCTATTCCATATCCGTTGAACCCAGTATTTGTGTGTTTCGGTTTGAGCCGTACGAGATGAAATTCTCATATACGGCTCTCAGAGGGGGAGTCTTTCTTGGGTTACCTATCTCAATAAAGTATATGATTGGTTCGAGGAACGTCTCGAGATTCAAGCGATTGCAGATGATATAACTAGTAAATATGTTCCTCCTCATGTCAACATATTTTATTGTCTAGGGGGGGTTACGCTTACTTGTTTTTTAGTACAAGTAGCTACGGGTTTTGCTATGACCTTTTACTATCGTCCAACTGTTACAGAGGCTTTTTCCTCTGTTCAATACATAATGACTGAGGTCAACTTCGGTTGGTTAATTCGATCAGTTCATCGATGGTCAGCAAGTATGATGGTTCTAATGATGATCTTGCACGTATTTCGTGTGTATCTTACAGGTGGTTTTAAAAAACCCCGCGAATTAACTTGGGTTACAGGGGTGGTTCTCGCTGTATTGACCGCATCTTTTGGCGTAACTGGTTATTCCTTACCTCGGGACCAAATTGGCTATTGGGCAGTAAAAATTGTAACAGGCGTGCCTGAAGCTATTCCTATAATAGGATCACCCTTGGTAGAATTATTACGTGGAAGTGCTAGTGTGGGCCAGTCTACTTTGACTCGTTTTTATAGTTTACATACTTTTGTATTGCCTCTTCTTACTGCCGTATTTATGTTAATGCACTTTCCAATGATACGTAAGCAAGGTATTTCGGGTCCTTTATAGAGAAGGCAGATCATAGATCTTTGTAATTTATCATATCGGGGAGGAACGAGAGTCTTTCATTGCTACAAATATGGATTATTTAAAAATAAGGCATGTTATTTGGATACTTCTATTCAACTCTGAAGTATTGTTTATTTGATACGAATCAAATAGTTGAAGTATATTTTTCTAAAAGAGGATGGATTATGGGAGTGTGTGACTTGAACTATTGATTGGTCCATGCAGATATATGATTTTATCCGCCACGTTGGAATTCACAACCTAACGTGTCTCCGCATCCAACCATCACGTCAGTCCCTTATATGTAGCATAGGATAGGCCGGTTCACTTAAGGAGAATATTTTCTATGATCATACCCGAATCATGTCATGCATGAACAGGCTCCGTAAGATCCCTAGAATAGAATAGAATGATCCAATGTTCTATTTATTCCACTTTTTTTTTGATTTTTCTTTTTTTTTTTTTAGTAATTTTCTTATAATTAATTTATAGTATTAATATTTCGTATTAATTTGATAGTAATCTTAGTAAATTTTTTATAGTATGTAGATGCATTCATTTCCTCTGCATCGACCCTGAATCTATGATACTATTGGAGTTAAATAGGGGATCTAAAGAAGAACAGGGGCTAGACTTTATTAGTAACAAGTAAAAATTTTGTATTTTTGTATGTAATACAATCGAGATGTTGTGGGGATAAATACCAACCAAAAGACATGAGACAATCCAAAAAGCACTTGATCATGATCAAATTTGTAAGCCTACTTGGATATTGAGCATTTCCTTGTTGCCAGAACTGAATTCTTTGCAATTAATAATGAATCGTTGAAACTCGGGGAAATGGAATTTTATAAATCTTTTCTTACATAGAGTCATTCTACATTATATATGTAGATATATATGAAATATAGATCTTCTATGGACCTATTTATGTTCTATGGATCTATTTCTGTGATTCTTTTGATTCTTGCTCGAGCCGGATGATAAAAAATTATCATGTCCGGTTCCTTTGGGGGATGGATCCACAAGAATTCACCTATCCAAATAACAAAGAAACCTGATTTGAATGATCCTGTATTAAGAGCTAAATTGGCTAAAGGGATGGGACATAATTATTATGGAGAACCTGCATGGCCCAATGATCTTTTATATATTTTTCCAGTAGTAATTCTAGGCACTATTGCATGTACTGTGGGTTTAGCAGTTCTAGAGCCGTCAATGATCGGTGAACCAGCGGATCCGTTTGCAACTCCGTTGGAAATATTACCCGAATGGTACTTCTTTCCCGTATTTCAAATACTTCGCACAGTACCCAATAAGTTATTGGGTGTTCTTTTAATGGTTTCAGTACCAATAGGATTATTGACAGTACCTTTTTTAGAGAATGTCAATAAATTCCAAAATCCATTTCGTCGTCCAGTAGCTACAACAGTCTTTTTGATCGGTACCGCAGTAGCTCTTTGGTTAGGTATTGGAGCAACTTTACCTATTGAGAAATCCCTAACTTTAGGTCTTTTTCAAATTGATTAAACCGTGAAATACCACGACATAGGTATCTAAGGAAGATCCCCTTCTGGATCTTCCCTAGATACATCAATCTTATTATGATCTATTCTGCAAATATATGGACCGTGTCGGAGATTAAAAACTTATTCTATTCTTTATTTATTTTATTTATTTCTAAAAACTAAAAAAAGAAAAAATTCCAATGGATTTAAAATGAAAACTTTTTATTAGGTAAATTGATTGCAAAATGCTTCTGTAGAGTGCCCAATATCTGTTTTACATCTTCTATTCGAAAATATTTCATTTTCATAAGATCTTCTTGACTGTGACTCAAAAGGTCCAATAATGTATGTATATTGGACCTTTTGAGACAATTATAGGTCCTGGAAGACAATTCTGATTGGTCAATAAAAATACACGTCAATGGAATTCCTTTTTTGTTTTTCTTGAGATTAGTGAATCTGTCTTGAAAGGAAAAAAGGGGCAGATTCCATCTGTTTTCATTTTCCTCGAAATTCATGTCCTCTTCCTCTGCATGTAGAAAAGGAATCAATAAATCAATCAAATTACGAGAAGCCTCATAAAGTGCTTCTTTAGGAGTTAAACTTCCATTCGTCCATATTTCTAGAAAGAGTATCTCTTGTTTTTCATCCCCATTCCCATAAGAATGAATACTATGATTCGCATTTCGAACAGGCATAGATACAATATCCATAGGATAACTTCCATCGTGAGAGTCGTTTGTGGATTTCATACGATATCCGCGATCTCTCTTGATTTGTAATTTAATACACAAATCAATTGGTTCTGTCAGGTTAGCTATATGCTGTGTCGTATCAACTATTTTTACAGAAGGTGGTGAGATGATATCTTGAGCTGTTATGTATTTTGGACCCCTGACGCAAATGGATGCGTCCCTAACTCCATAGAGATTACTTCTCAATACAATCTCTTTCAAATTTATTAAAATCTCATGTACTGATTCTTCAATACCTGCTATTGTAGAATATTCATGCAGCACATTTTCAGATGTTGCACGTGTGATACATGTTCCTTCTATTTCTCCAAGTAAAGCCCTTCGCATGGCAATACCTATGGTATCGGCTTGACCTTTCATAAGCGGGGACAAAACGAAACGACCATAATAAAGACGCTTGCTGTCTACTCTTGATTCAACACATTTCCACTGTAGTGTTCGAGTGGATCCTGCTACTTCTTCTCGAACCATACTCTTATTTTTCTTTTATTTATGATTATTGGATCAGATCATTGAATCATTTATTTCTCTTGGAATCTCTTGAATTCTTATTTCTACACACGTCTTTTTTTAGGGGGGCGACATCCATTATGCGGCATGGGTGTTACATCACGTACGAAACTTAATAGCATCCCATTTCTACGAATGGCTCGTAATGCCGCATCTCTTCCGAGACCGGGACCCTTTATCATAACTTCTGCTCGTTGCATACCCTGATCAACTAATGTACGAATAGCATTAAATGCTGCGGCTTGAGCAGCATAGGGTGTTCCCTTTCTTGTACCTCTGAATCCAGAAGTACCTGCGGAAGCCCAAGAAACCACCCGACCTCGTACGTCTGTAACAGTTACAATAGTATTGTTGAAACTCGCTTGAACATGAATAACTCCTTTTGGTATTCTACGTTCACTCTTATTTGAACCAATACGTGCATTCTTACGTAAACCAATTTTTGCTATAGGTTTTGTCATATTTTATTAGATCATATTCATAAGAATAAAATAAAAAGAAAGAAGAATCAGAAATCTACATAAAGATACAGATAAAGGAATATCTATTTCATATGAAAACAAATTCTTTTTTCTTTCTTTTTACATGTACATGTTACATGTACATGAGTTTTTCTTTTAAAAAGTTCTTGATTTAAAACTTGAGAAGGATTACCCCTGTCTCTGTTTATGTCTCGGATTGGAACAAATGACTCTAATTCGCCCCCGCCTACGAATCAAGCGACATTTTTCACAAATTTTACGAACAGAAGCCCTTATTTTCATATTTATCATTCCTTACTTTCATTCTGAATCTATTTTTTTTTGAAAAAAAAATCAGTTTATTGCATTTTTGAACTTTCGAATTATATCCCTATGAAAAGGATGTTTAAAAGAATGATCTAATCGTTCGAATCTTTTTTGCGAAGTCTATAAATTATACGTCCCCTGGTTGAATCATAACGACTCATTTCAATTTTTACTCTATCTCCGGGTAGTATACGTATAAAACTGCGCCGGATTCTTCCTGAAATATAACCTAGAATTAGATCTTCATTATCTAACTGAACTCGGAACATACCGTTGGGAAGTGATTCAGTAATTAAACCCTCATGAATTAATTTTTGTTCTTTCATTCCAGGGAACCCCCTTTAAGTATCAACTAATAGAGGAAGAGTTCTATAATTCACTTCTCCTCTCTATTTTACAAATAGTAAGTTCGAGAGAAAATTAGGGTACTCAGGAAAATCACCATATATAACACAAAATTTCTCCTCCAATTTTTTCTAGTCGAGCTTCTCGATCTGTCATTATACCTCGAGAAGTAGAAAGAATTACAATTCCCATTCCGCCTAAAATCTTAGGAATTCGTTGATAGTTGGAATAGATTCGTAGACCGGGTCGGCTGATACGCTTTAAAATTATTTTATTCCCTTTCCTAGTCTTTCTATGTCGTAAGGTTAAAACCAAGAATTTTTTTTGACTTTCTTGATGTTTTCGAACATTTTCAATAAAACCTTCTCGTAAAAGTATTTTCACAATGTTTTTAGTGATATTAGTAGATACTATTTGAACTCTTCCCTTTTGATCTATGTCAGCATTTCTTATAGAAGTTAATATATCGGCAATAATGTCCCTACCCATGACGAACTATAGTTATTGGTGCCTCCTAATTTTGATATAATCAACATGCTTCTTTTTTGTTTTATTTTTTATTGAATTTTTTTTTGAAATTCTTAAATTATAAAAAATTATTAGAAATTTAAAGTATATGCATGAGACACAATCTATTATATCTATTCTATTAATCGGATTTATTTCAGATATTTGAATATTATAAATATAAATATTCCATATGATAGATTATAGATATAGAATAGATATAGTATAGGATATATCCTATTTTTCATCTATAAGACTTCTGGTGCTAATGAAACTATTTTAGTAAAATTCAATTGTCGCAATTCTCGAGCAATCGCACCAAAAATTCGAGTTCCTTTTGGATTTCCTTCTTGATCAATGATAACCGCTGCATTGTCATCATATCGTATTATCATGCCATTATCACGTTTGAGTTCTTTACACGTACGTACAATCACAGCTCTAATTATTTCTGATCTTTCTATAGGCATGTTGGGCACTGCTTCTTTGATTACAGCAACAATAACATCGCCGATATGAGCATATCGGTGATTGCCAGTTCCTATGATTCGAATACACATCAATTCTTGAGCTCCACTGTTATCCGCTACATTCAAAAGGGTCTGAGGTTGAATCATATCATTTTTATTTTAATCTCTTATTTCAATGCAAGGGATAATGGAAAAAAGAAATATTGTCTGTCCAGAGATAAAGAAATCCGTGGTTGTTTTTTCATTCTCAATACTCCTTCTTCTTTTACTTTTGTTTACCTATCCTGAAATAACAAATTGAGTTCGTATAGGCATTTTGCATGCAGCTATTTCCATAGCAGTTTTGGCTACAGTTTCTGATACTCCACTCATTTCATAAAGTATTCGGCCCGGTTTAACAACAGATACCCAATATTCGGGGGATCCCTTGCCCGAACCCATACGTGTTTCTGTAGGTCTTACAGTAACAGGTTTGTCGGGAAAGATACGTACCCATATCTTTCCACCACGACGCGCATATCGTGTCATTGCTCTTCGCCCTGCTTCTATTTGTCTAGCTGTGATCCAAGCAGGTTCAAGTGCCTGAAGAGCGTATCTGCCAAAACAAATATGATTGCCTCGGCAAGATATCCCTTTCATTCTACCTCTATGTTGTTTACGAAATCTGGTTCTTTTGGGGTTATAGTTGATGGTTATTTCTGAATTCCATCTCTACTGCAAAGCTGGACATGAGAGTTTCTTCTCATCCAGCTCCTCGCGAATGAAATGATTCAATAATATTACATATACACATGTATTTATGTATTTCATTCTAAGAAAGAATATACTAATTTTTTTATATTGAATTTTTTACATAGGTAGTTGTATATATAATGCTTCTTTCTTTTATCAAAATTTCTAAAGTATTTTACTTTACCTCTATTGAATCACGCCAACAGTCATCCAAGAAATAAAATTATTAAATTAAATAAAAATAAAGAAAGGTTTCGCGGGCGAATATTGACTCTTTCCTCCTTCATTTGTAGGGTCAATTCATGACCATTTAGAAGAAATCCATTTTTTCTTGGTTCATTCCGCCATCCTACCCAATGAATCATTAGGATTGATTCGTTTTCAAGAAAATCCTATGTAATCACAGGTTCCATCGTTCCCATAGCTTCTCTATTAATACTTAGGCCTGAACTCTGCAATGGAGCTCTCAACAAAATCTGTTATTTGTTTTCGAGTCAATCTCCTCAGTTTTTTTTAACCCGAAGCTCAATTCAATTATTCTCTATTTTTTATTATTTCTATTATCTATTTTTCTATCTTTGATATCTTATTATTTCTTTATCTATCTTATTACATACATAATAGACTGACTATATTATCCATATTGATTAGATTATTTAGATTATTATTTTAATTTCATTTTTTTTATTATATTTCTTATATTTTCTTCTATGTTTCTATTTTCTTTCTATTTTTTATTTGTATATTTTGTATTCTATTGTAATTGTATATTTTGTATTTTTACTTGATGTTGATGCTTTATAACACTGCCTTTTTTATGGGGTAATTCTTCATAAACCATACATATGGGAATCATATATCATTGAGATCTTTATTCTCTCTTTCTATCATCCTTCCTTTTTTCCACATCCCTTTTTTTCACAATTCATAATCAGATTTCTTTTTTATGAAAAGAATTTCAGTTGCTACAACTATATAATTGATTCAGTCATATAGTGACTGTTTCTTGGGATCTCGACAATACGAAGCAATAAGTTGGTTATTAGTTTTGAGTTTCTTTAGTTTTTATAATTACTAAGTTTATAGTGGGGTCAGCCTTTTTTTTTCAATCTAAATTCTCAACTCTAAAGAAAAAATTAACGAGTCACACACTGAGCATAGCAATTATACTAAAATCTAAATTAAATTTAAATAAAGGATAAATCAAATTTTTATTCAACCTTATATAATTATAATTGTTCGTTTTTCTTTGATTAAGAAAAAGAAGAAAAGAGTTTCTAAATTTTTTCTATCGATGAGCAGAATGGCGAGATAAAAAAAGGTCCATTATTCTTATTTTCTTATTCTTGGTTTACAAATATCCAAATTTTGATGCCTAAGACTCCATAGATAGTTCTAATTGTATGGGAACAGTGATCAATTTTAGCGCGAATTGTTTGTAAAGGAACCCTGCCTTCTCTGATCCATTCGACACGTGCAATCTCTTTTCCGTCGATACGCCCTGCAATTTGCACTTGAATTCCTTTTGTACCCGTTTGTTCAGTTAATTCAATAGCTTTTTTCATTGCCTTTCGAAATGATACTCTATTTTTTAATTGTAAAGCTATATATTCTGCAAGAATATTAGGTTGTCCATAAGGCTTTTCAATTCTTGTGATAGCAATGTTGAGTCTCCTATTTACAGAATGAAACTCTTTTTGTACATTCATCTGTAATTCTTCGACTCCCCGTGTTCGTCCTTCTATTAATAAATTGGGAAATCCAATATAGATTATGACTTGAATCAAATCTATTCTTTTTTTAATTCCTATACGGACAATTCCTTCTAAACCCGAGGATATTTTCTTATTTTTTTTTACATAGTCCTTAATACAATTCCGTATTCTTTCATCTTCTTGTAGACCCAGGGAAAAATTCTTTGGTTTTGCGAACCAAAAAGAATGATGACTTTGAGTTATTCCAAGTCTGAAACCAAGTGGATTTATTTTTTGTCCCATATTTTTCTATTATTTTTCCATCCATTTTTTTCTAAATAGGAATCTAAATTTTATATTTTTCTTTTAAAAAAATCTTTATATGACAAGTGGTTTTTTTTATCAGATAATTACGTCCTCGAGCCCGGGGTCTTAACTTTTTCACAATAGCACCTCTATTGACTTCAGCTTTACTAATAAATAAATCAGCTTCATTCAAACCCATATTATGACTAGCATTTGCTGCTGCAGAATAAACTAATTTTAAAATTGGATAAGATGCCCAATAAGGCATTAGTTCCAGTATCATGAGTGTTTCCTCATAAGAACGTCCGCGAATCTGATCAATTACTCTTCGTGCTTTGAAGACAGACATACATATATGTTGAGCTAAAACTTTTGCTTCTCTATCCGAATTTTTGTTCTTTATCATAAAAGTTCTCCCCCGCCAATGAATGATAAGTGCCTAGGTGAAGTATAGTATAAGATAAGTCAGAAAAGTATAAGTCTTATTAGTATACTAGAAAAAGAAAATAAATATACCTATAC